GATCATTTTATATTCCGTAGCTTCACTTCAGACCATAGATCAAGCCAGGGAAGGGCTCCTTCCACCCATCCTGTATATTGTCTTTTTCGTTCCATGTTGCAATACAAACGTATTATTTAATTATATTATACGATACGAGATTATACGAGAATGAATTCTTCATTTATAGGAAGAAAAGAAAGAACTATTTATCTTTTCCTTGATAATTTGTACATGACATGAGAGAAACCTGTCTTTATAGTTATAATTGAGGAAAAGATTCTATCATAATATATATATATATATATCGAAGTGATACCCCCGGATTCCCCAAAAAGGGAGAATCATTTCTTTCAATACTCACTCGTTGTTAGTTAACAATCCTAGTGATTGAATCCATATGCTTAATTCTGATAGGAAATAAAATGGTAAAATTATTATTCATCGAATGACTATTCATCTATTGTATTTTCATCAAATAGGGAGCGGGTAAGACTCTATGGAAAAATGGTGGTTCAATTCGATGTTGTTTAACGAAAAGTTAGAACATAGGTGTGGGCTAAGTAAATCAATGGATAGTTCTGATGCTATTGGAAATACCAGTGGAAGTGAAGAACCCATTATAAATGATACGGGTAAAAACACTCCTAGTTGGAGTAATAGCGGCAGTTATACTTTCAGTAATGTTGATTATTTATTGGATATCGGGAATATTTGGAGTTTAATCTCTGATGACACTTTTTTAGTTAGGGATAGTAATGGTGACAGTTATTCTGTATATTTTGATATTGAAAATCAGATTTTTGAGATTGACAATGATAGTTCTTTTCTGAGTGAACTAGAAAGTTTTTTTTCTAGTTATTTGAATAGTGGGTCTAAGAGTAAGAATCACTACTATTATCATTACATGTATGATACTCAATCTAGTTGGAATAATCACATTAATAGTTGCATTGATAGTTATCTTCGTTTTGAAGTCAGTATTAATAGTTCTATTTCAGGCGGTACCGACAATTACAGTAACAGTTATATTTATAGTTTTATTTGTACTGAAAGTGTAAGTCGTAGTGAAAGCGGGAATTCTAATATAAAAACTAGTAGTAATGGCAGCGATTTCAATATAAGAGGAAGGTCTAATGATTTCGATATAAATAAAAAATACAGACATTTATGGGTTCAATGCGAAAATTGTTATGGATTAAATTATAAAAAATTTTTTAGGTCAAAAATGAATATTTGTGAACAGTGTGGATATCATTTGAAAATGAGTAGTTCAGATAGAATCGAACTTTCGATTGATCCGGGCACTTGGGATCCTATGGATGAAGATATGGTCTCTATGGACCCTATTGAATTTCATTCAGAGGAAGAACCTTATAAGGATCGTATCGATTCTTATCAAAGAAAGACAGGTTTAACTGAAGCTGTTCAAACAGGCATAGGTCAACTAAATGGTATTCCGATAGCAATTGGGGTTATGGATTTTCAGTTCATGGGAGGTAGTATGGGATCCGTAGTCGGCGAGAAAATCACCCGTTTGATCGAGTATGCTACTAATCGATCTTTACCTGTCATTATTGTGTGTGCTTCTGGGGGAGCACGTATGCAAGAAGGAAGTTTGAGCTTGATGCAAATGGCTAAAATATCTTCTGCTTTATATGATTATCAATCAAATAAAAAGTTATTCTATGTATCAATCCTTACATCTCCTACAACCGGTGGAGTAACAGCCAGTTTTGGTATGTTGGGAGATGTCATTATTGCTGAACCAAATGCCTACATTGCATTTGCGGGTAAAAGAGTAATTGAACAAACATTGAATAAAACAGTACCCGACGGTTCACAAGCGGCTGAGTATTTATTCCATAAGGGCTTATTCGACCCAATCGTACCACGTAATCCTTTAAAAGGTGTTCTGAGTGAGTTATTTCAGCTCCACGGTTTCTTTCCTCTGAATCAAAATTCAAAAAATTAAAGTATAGCACTCGATTCAATTATTTGTAGCGAACGAGTATTTCTATTTAGTTCATCATAATCAAAAAAAAACTTAAGAAGAATGGTGTTTTCTTTGGTGACATAAGTTCTACTTGTAGTAAGAGTCAGAAGTTTCGGATAATTTTTTTTTTTTGATCTTTTCCTCCAGATCTATTTTTTATCTTACCCCTATTCCTGATTAGTAATCAGGAACCCTTTATCAATCAATAGAATAGGATAAAAAAAAGATAAAAGAGTGAGTTTCTCCTTCCGAGGAATTGGGGAAAGGAAAGACAGAAAGAAAATAAAAAGAATTTTATCCGGCTTTCTTGCGTATTAATTTAATTTTAATATGGACAGACAATATTAATATAGACAATAATATATCTTATTTATAATTTATATTATATTCATTTATAATTTCTTATATAATCTTATATAAGATTATATAAGAAATATAGAGGGCATATAGAATAGAAAGAAATGATTTCTATATCTACCGAGAACCCCCCCTTTTTATTATAGAATCGAGTCACCGTTTGTTTTGTTGGATCGGATTAGTGAAAGTCGCGAACTCATAATAAACTCTTTAAACCCCTTATTAGAAAAATATAAAGAAGAAAAAAAAAGGATGGGAGAAGAAGAATAAAAAATTTCTTATATTATATTAAATTAAAGTGAATTATCATACATATTTATGTAGAAAGATGAATAGGTACACTTAATTCAGTTCTACATTCCTTGCACTTATTAACTACTTAATATTATTTATAATAGATATACTTATCATAAGATATCTTTATAATAGGTACAAATATTAAATTGGGGCACCCATTCTATGACAGATCTCAACTTACCCTCTATTTTTGTGCCTTTAGTGGGCCTAGTATTTCCGGCAATTGCAATGGCTTCTTTATCTCTTCATGTCCAAAAAAATAAGATTGTCTAGATTCGATGGGACCAAATCTCATCAATTTATTTCAACACTGGATCATAATACAGATATTTATATTAGTGTAATATGGTACGATATGTGGCGCTTTCCGAACACAAATGAAAGACTGATACACATACGGATACATGATATCTGCATAAATGCATGCATATTATATGCGGGTATAGCTGGTTAAAAATGGATCGGCGAATATTTTAAATAGAAAGTCAATGTATCTAACCAATTACTCCTAATAGTTCCCGTCAAAATAGTGCTAGTTGATGAGAGTTACTTCGGGGTCAATAAAAGTAAAGTAAAATTCATTTGGGTTATTCTCTCAATTCCAATCGAATACAACTAGATCTAGTATAGTATAAGTATAGTATGAACTGGCGATCAGAACATATCTGGATAGAACTTATAACGGGGTCTCGAAAAACAAGTAATTTTTGTTGGGCCTGTATCCTTTTTTTGGGTTCATTAGGATTCTTAGTGGTTGGAACTTCCAGTTATCTTGGTAGGAATCTGATATCCGTATTTCCATCTCAGCAAATCATTTTTTTTCCACAAGGAATCGTGATGTCTTTCTATGGGATCGCGGGTCTATTCATTAGCTCCTATTTGTGGTGTACAATTGCGTGGAATGTAGGTAGTGGTTATGACCGATTTGATAGAAAAGAAGGAATAGTTTGTATTTTTCGTTGGGGATTTCCTGGAATAAATCGTCGCATTTTCCTTCGTTTCCTTATGAGAGATATCCAATCCATCAGAATGGAGGTTAAAGAGGGTCTTTATCCTCGTCGTGTCCTTTATATGGAAATCAGAGGCCAAGGAGCCATTCCCTTGACTGGCACTGATGAGAATCTTACTCCGCGAGAAATTGAACAAAAGGCTGCCGAATTAGCCTATTTCTTGCGCGTACCAATTGAAGTATTTTGAAATGAACTGAAGAATTAATGTTTTCTCAGTATGAGGGAAGGAACTTGCTAATTCCCTTTTTAATACAATTGAAGTTTCTTCATAAGATAAGGCTCATTCGAGCAAAACAAAACATATTCGATTTTATTTCCCCCTTCCGTTGGCGGTGCAACCCACATAGAATAAAAAAAAAGCAGGAGAGCTCATATGTAACAACTAAACTATAATAAAAAGCAATTTTTTGTATACCAAAAACCATTTTTTGTATGCGTATGGAGCCCAATTTATACTAGTAAAAAGTCTAATAAGTATGCATTCATCAAACATATCCGAACATTTATTTCGTAATACAGAATTCATCTTTTTAGACCCAAGATCTTGAATTGATACGTTACGTTATTCCTGGGCTCTGGTTAGGCGGTGAAACATTTCGAAATAATTAATTGATCCGAGAAGGAGTTTTTTCGTCTCGAAATCTGAATAATATTCGTTACTTCAAGTGGGTTTTTCGAGTATTCATCGACAAGAACAAATGAAGATGAAATTAGTTGGAATTTACCCAATTGAGATATCTCTGGGAATCATATTTGCTTATTTTTTTTTTCATCTGAAAAGGACCCTTATTCTATTTCTATATTTTTTCTAGATCTAAGGACTAAATTTTTACACAAAAATGGGAATAGATTCATAGGTTTGATACCTTGTTATAGAATTAGTGTTCAGAGAAATATCAGATAGAATCGACGAATGAAGCAGATTCATTAACAATTCACAGATAAAAAAATGAAAAAAAAAAGAAAGCATTGACTTCCCTCCCATATATTGTATCCATAGTATTTTTGCCCTGGTGGGTCTCTCTCTCATTTAATAAAAGTCTGGAACCATGGGTTATTAATTGGTGGAATACCCGGCAATCCGAAACTTTCTTAAATGATATTCAAGAGAAAAATGTTCTAGAAAGATTCATAGAATTAGAAGAACTATTCCTGTTGGACGAAATGATAAAGGAATACCCGGAAACACATATACAAAAGCTTCGTATAGGAATACACAAGGAAACGATACAATTAGTCAAAACACACAATGAGTATCATCTCCATATCATTTTTAATTTCTCGACAAATATAATCTGTTTCGCTATTCTAAGTGGTTATTTTATTCTGGGTAATGAAGAACTTGTCATTCTTAATTCTTGGGTTCAGGAATTCCTCTATAACTTGAGTGACACAATAAAAGCCTTTTCGATTCTTTTAGTTACTGATTTATGGATCGGATTTCATTCGACCCATGGTTGGGAACTTATGATTGGTTCGGTCTACAACGATTTTGGATTGGCTCATAACGATCAAATTATATCCGGTCTTGTTTCCACTTTTCCAGTTATTCTAGATACAATTGTGAAATATTGGATCTTCCATTATTTAAATCGTGTATCTCCTTCACTTGTAGTCATTTATCATTCAATGAACGAATGAAGAACTCATTTGATCTCCTGATATCAATCAAATCAGAATGTTTCTTCGTGTATAAAGAATAAAGAAAGTATTTTCAATCTTACTTATTCTTTATACTTCTACCTGTTCAGGGTATTCGTCCTATATTCCAGTACAATTATTCCAGTACAATGGCAGACTCGTGGATAGGGAACTATACTAGCTAGCTACCTTTCTAATTTATTGTAGAAATTCCGGGATCAATGATTGGACCATGCAAAATAGAAATATTTTTTCTTGGGTAAAGGAACAGATGACTCGATCCATTTCTGTATCGATCATGATATATGTAATAACTCGGGCATCTATTTCAAATGCATATCCCATTTTTGCGCAGCAGGGTTATGAAAATCCGCGGGAAGCAACTGGACGAATTGTATGTGCCAATTGCCATTTAGCTAATAAGCCCGTGGATATTGAAGTTCCGCAAGCTGTGCTTCCTGATACTGTATTTGAAGCAGTTGTTCGAATCCCTTATGATATGCAACTGAAACAGGTTCTTGCTAACGGGAAAAAGGGGGCTTTGAATGTGGGGGTTGTTCTCATTTTACCCGAGGGATTCGAATTGGCCCCCCCCGATCGTATTTCTCCCGAGGTGAAAGAAAAGACGGGAAATCTATCCTTTCAGAGTTATCGTCCCAATAAAAGAAATATTCTTGTGATAGGTCCTGTTCCCGGTCAGAAATATAGTGAAATTGTCTTTCCCATTCTTTCCCCCGACCCTGCTACGAAGAAAGACGTTCACTTCTTAAAATATCCCATATATGTAGGTGGGAATAGAGGAAGGGGTCAGATTTATCCTGATGGGAGCAAGAGTAACAATACAGTCTATAATGCTACATCGGCAGGAATAGTAAGCAGAATAGTACGTAGAGAAAAGGGGGGATATGAAATAACCATAGTTGATGTATCGGATGGACATCAAGTGGTTGATATTATACCTCCAGGACCAGAACTTCTTGTTTCAGAGAGCGAATCCATCAAGCTTGATCAACCATTAACAAGCAATCCTAATGTGGGAGGGTTTGGTCAGGGAGATGCAGAAATAGTGCTTCAAGATCCATTACGCGCCCAAGGCCTTTTGTTCTTCTTGGCATCCGTTATTTTGGCACAAATTTTTTTGGTTCTTAAAAAGAAACAGTTTGAAAAGGTTCAATTGTACGAAATGAATTTCTAGATCCAGAGATCCCTTAACATTGAATTGGTAAAGTAAAAAGCGCGAATTTTTGTCGATCGATACAATTATGTATGATCAAAAAATTCTGTAAACCCCCTTGCTTGCTTGCTTTGTTTATATTGTTTTCGCGGGATGTCTGGAATTCATTACTTGTATCCCATTCCTAGTAATAGACAATAGGCATACAAATACAAAGGAAAAGAATATAGGGAAAGGGCGGGATAAACGAAAGGAACAAATACTTCTAGGAGGGATTACTAGTCTTCCTAATCTTCTATTCGACACAAGAAAGGGTGGAAAATCAATCCTTTCTTGTGTCGTCTTATATCGAAATAATAATGATTTTTTATCCTTTTCGTCTGTTCGTCAAAGATTACTATTCCTTCTTTTTCGTGTCTATCGAAACCCCCTTGTTTAAATTTATAATTTAGATTTATAAAAAGTAGTGGACAAACAAAAAAGGGGGGGGGTGTTTAGTTTAGGGGGGGGGTAATTCATTGAGCAAATAGAACTTCTTCAATTAAATTATTCAATTAACTTTTAAACTTATAACTTACTTAATAACTTAATAAAAAGAGAAAAATTATTCAAACAAAAAGATACTTTTACTCTTCCGGTTGAAAAACAGATTATATTTTATTTTTCCACATATCCAAATTATTATTTATTATCTCATCACAGTTTTTTTTTTATTTTATCTTTAGAGTATAGTTTTTATAGAGTGAGGTTCTATTAATATATATATGATTTATACAGATAAGACATCCTGCAAATAAATCATTTCATTTATATACTAATATGGATTATACAGAAAATCGATTGATTCCTTCTTTCTTGTTCTTTCGTAAGAGTTAATATTATGGAGAAACGACGGAAACTATGAATCAATCAATAGATTCAAGTCTTCAAACAAAAACATCACATCATAAGAAACAAAAGAAAGAATAGAGTAGTTTGAAACATCAGATCAGAACCAAGGATCCCCTTTTGTAATTTCTATGAATATAATATTTTGATTATGTTGA